AGAACCTCCTTTTTTTTTACTATGAATCCCTGTTGGATCGGATTCTAACGAATCCTTAGGGAACTCGTAAGAAACTCTTTATTATAAGATAAGGACGGGAGAACAAGAATAAAAAAGCGGATTATCATACATATATTTTGTGTAGAAAGATGAATAGGTACACTTATTTAGTTCTACATTCCTTGCACTTATTATATACTTATAATAAATATACTTATCATAAGATATATTTCTAACAAGTACAAATATTAAATCGAGGCACCTATTCTATGACAGATTTCAATTTACCCTCTATTTTTGTGCCTTTAGTGGGCCTAGTATTTCCGGCAATTGCAATGGCTTCTTTATCTCTTCATGTTCAAAAAAACAAAATTGTTTAGATCCGATGGGATCAAATCTCATCAATTTATTTTAACACTTGGACTTGGATCATAATACAGATATCTTTTAGTGGAATAGGGTACGGTACGACATGTGACTCCCTCCGAGCACAAATAAAAAAGCTGTTATTGTTATGCATGCAGATCCATGATATATGGATAAATGCATGTATATTATATGTGGGTATAGCTGTTTTTGTTTTCAAATAGATCAGCGAATATCTGAAATAGAAAGTCAATGTATCTATATGTATGTAGATATACATAGTGGGATCATATGAAGGGGATGTTATTATTTTATATCTAACCAATTCGATGAATTACTCCTAATGGTTTACATCATAATAGTGCTAGTTGATGAGAGTTACTTCGGGATCAAAACAAAAAAAGTAAAGTCAAATTCATTTGGCTTATTCTATTCTCTCAATTCCAATAGAATGCAACTGGATCGAGTATGAACTGGCAATCCGAACGTATATGGATAGAACTTATAACGGGGTCTCGAAAAACAAGTAATTTCTGCTGGGCCTGTATCCTTTTTTTAGGTTCACTAGGATTCTTATTGGTTGGAACTTCCAGTTATCTTGGTAGGAATCTGATATCCGTATTTCCCTCTCAGGAAATCCTTTTTTTTCCCCAAGGAATCGTGATGTCTTTCTATGGGATCGCTGGTCTGTTCATTAGTTCCTATTTGTGGTGCACAATTTCGTGGAATGTAGGTAGTGGTTATGATCTTTTTGATAGAAAAGAAGGAATAGTGTGTATTTTTCGTTGGGGATTTCCTGGAATAAATCGTCGCATCTTCCTTCGATTCCTTATGAGAGATATCCAGTCAATCAGAATGGAAGTTAAAGAGGGTCTTTATCCTCGTCGTGTCCTTTATATGGAAATCAGAGGCCAGGGAGCCATTCCCTTGACTCGTACCGATGAGAATTTTACTCCACGAGAAATTGAACAAAAAGCTGCTGAATCGGCCTATTTCTTGCGCGTACCAATTGAAGTATTTTGAAATGAACTGAAGAATGAATGCTTTCTCCGCATGAGGGAAGGAACTCAGGAATCCCCTTTTTAATATAACTGAAGTTTCTTCGGAACGTTTATTCGAGCAAAACATGTTCGATTCTATTTCCCCCGTTCCGTTGGTAATACCGTTGTGTTGTGGCCCATAGAATAAAGCAGGCGGACGAATACGGAACAACCATAATAAGAAGCTATTTTTATCCACCAAAACAAAAACTCTTTTTTTTACATATGGAACTAAACTCAATTCTTTCATACTAGTAACAAATCTAATAAGTATGTATTCATCACACATATCAGAACATTTCGGAATACAGTATAGAATTCATCTTTTTAGGACCAATATTTTGAATTGATACGTTAGATACAGATGGATCGTATCTCGTAAATTATCTCTCTTTCGTCAATCGATGTTTCTTTTTTTTTATCCTTTCTTTTGCTCCTTGATGACCAAACGATTGGATCTCTCATAACTATTCAATTTCTCTCTTGTTTTGCCACCCATTTCGGATTTCATCATCAATATTCTTCAGAAATATCCCCTCAATTATTCCTGGGCTGTGGGTAGCCAGTGAAACATTTCGAAATAATTGATTGATCCAGGGGGAGTTCTTTCGTCTCGAAATCCGAATAATATTCATTACTTCAAGTGGTTTTTCGGGCATTCATCGAAAGGAACAAATGAAGATACAATTGGTTCGAATTTGACCAATTGAGATATCTGGGAACTTGATTATTTCTTCATTCGAAACGGACCTTTATTCTATTTCTATATTCTTTCTAGATCCAAGGACTAAACAATTCAAAAAAAAAAGAAGGAATAGATCCGATCCATAGGTTCCATACCTTGTTATAGAACTCATGCTTCATAGAAATATCGGATCAGATAGAGTCGGCGAATGAAGCAGTTTCATTAACAATTTACAGAACAGATTAAAAGTGCCAAAAAAGAAAGCATTGACTCCCCTCCCATATCTTGCATCTATAGTCTTTTTGCCCTGGTGGATCTCTCTCTCATTTAATAAAAGTCTGGAACCTTTAGTTACTAATTGGTGGAATACAAGGCAATCCGAAACTTTTTTGAATGATATTCAAGAGAAGAACGTTCTAGAAAGATTCATAGAATTAGAACAACTATTCTTGTTGGACGAAATGATAAAGGAGTACCCGGAGACACAGATACAAAAGCTTCGTATAGGAATCCACAAAGAAACAATACAATTGGTCAAAATGCACAATGAAGATCATATCCATATAATTTTGCATTTCTCGACAAATATAATCTGTTTTGCTATTCTAAGTGGTTATTCTATTCTGGGTAATGAAGAACTTGTCATTCTTAATTCTTGGGTTCAGGAATTCCTCTATAACTTAAGCGACACAATAAAAGCTTTTTCTATTCTTTTATTAACTGATTTATGTATCGGATTCCACTCGCCCCATGGTTGGGAACTAATGATTGGTTCGGTCTACAAAGATTTTGGATTTGCTCATAACAATCAAATTATATCTGGTCTTGTTTCCACTTTTCCAGTCATTCTAGATACAATTTTGAAATATTGGATCTTCCATTATTTAAATCGTGTATCTCCTTCACTTGTAGTGGTTTATCATTCAATGAATGAATGAAGAACTCATTTGATCTGCCGATATCAATCAAATCCGAATGGTACTTCGTACATAAACAAACCATTTTTAATCTGACTCACTCTTTATACTTCTACCCGTCTAAGGGATTCCCCCTCCAGTACAATGGCAGAATCGTGGATAGGGAACTATACTAGCTACCTACCTAATTTATTGTAGAAATTTCCGGGATCAATAATTGGACTATGCAAAATAGAAATACCTTTTCTTGGGTAAAGGAACAGATGACTCGATTCATTTCCGTATCGATCATGATATATGTCATAACTCGGACATCTATTTCAAATGCATATCCCATTTTTGCGCAGCAGGGTTATGAAAATCCACGAGAAGCAACTGGGCGTATTGTATGCGCCAATTGCCATTTAGCTAATAAGCCCGTGGATATTGAGGTTCCACAAGCTGTGCTTCCTGATACTGTATTTGAAGCAGTTGTTAGAATCCCTTATGATATGCAACTGAAACAAGTTCTTGCTAATGGGAAAAAGGGGGCTTTGAATGTGGGGGCTGTTCTTATTTTACCCGAGGGATTCGAATTAGCTCCCCCCGATCGTATTTCTCCCGAGATGAAAGAAAAGATAGGCAATCTGTCTTTTCAGAGTTATCGCCCCACTAAAAGAAATATTCTTGTGGTAGGTCCTGTTTCTGGTCAGAAATATAGTGAAATCGTCTTTCCCATTCTTTCCCCGGACCCTGCTACTAAGAAAGACGTTCACTTCTTAAAGTATCCCATATATGTAGGTGGGAACAGGGGAAGAGGTCAGATTTATCCCGATGGGAACAAGAGTAACAATACAGTCTATAATGCTACAGCAGCAGGTATAGTAAGCAGAATAGTACGTAAAGAAAAAGGGGGGTATGAAATAACCATAGCTGACGCATCGGATGGACACCAAGTGGTTGATATTATACCTCCAGGACCAGAACTTCTTGTTTCAGAGGGTGAATCTATCAAGCTTGATCAACCATTAACGAGTAATCCCAATGTGGGTGGATTTGGTCAGGGAGATGCAGAAATAGTACTTCAAGATCCATTACGTGTCCAAGGTTTGTTGTTCTTCTTGGCATCTGTTATTCTGGCACAAATCTTTTTGGTTCTAAAAAAGAAACAGTTTGAGAAGGTTCAATTGTCCGAAATGAATTTCTAGATCCACGGATTCATCAAGCTGGTAAAAAGAGCCGAATTGTTGTGATCGATGCAATTATGTATGATTCAAAAAAATCATGGAAAATGTTTTGCTTGCTTTGTTTATACTGTTTTTCTGCGAGATGCCGGAAATTGCTTGTATCCCATTCCTAGCAATAGTATGTATATTGCGAAGAAGACTACTTGATCCCCCCTTCTTTTTTTCAATCAGGGAGTGTTGTGACTATGCTAGGCCTCCCATTGGCAGATTGTAAATGCCATGTAATGCATCAATAGTTTTTTTGTACCTAATAGAATCGAATTCGAATAGATAATAGGCATAAGTAGGAGGAGAATACACGCGGATAAATGAAAGGAACAAATGATTCTAGGAGGGATTACTCGTCTTCCTAATCTTCCACACAAGAAAAGGGTGGAAAATTCCTTTTCTTGTGTGGAAATAATAATGATTCTTGATCCTGTTCGTCAAAGATTACTATTTATTTGATTTTCCAGTTCTATCGGAACTCGTTTGTTTCGATTCATAAGAAGTAGTGGACAAACAAAAAAAGGGGTGGGAGTAACTTACTGAGCAAATAAAACTTCTTCAACGAACTTATAAAAAAAGTAAAAAAAGAAAATTTTAACCGTGATGAGATAATCAATAAGGATTGGGATATGTGCAAAAATCCAAGATTTCATCTGGAGCATTAAGAGTCTTTTTTTTGCTTGAAATTTTCTTTTTTCTTTTTCTAGAGTAAGATTAGTATCGAAATGATTTGCAGGATGTCTCATCTATAGAAATCCATATTGTGTCATCCAGAAAA